ATCATATGTGGTATTCGCCAATATCTTGGTCATCTGACCAAGGAGCATCACGTTGGCTTTGAAGCAGCTGCATGGTACTGGCATTTTGTAGACGTGGTTCGGTTATTCCCATTTGTCTCTATCTATTGGTGGGGAGGTATATGAAGGAACGAAAGAGTGAATTGAGGAATGAAAGCTCGAGCACAAAGAGAAGAGGGCTTTGGAAAAGAATGACTGCGTCTTTAATACTCCTTTCTATTTGCTTATACAAAAAAGTCTTTCCCACTGTCCTACCCAATTTATCTGTATTCTGCCACATAACTTCAGGGATCGAAGGGATTATGGCAGATCATGTTCACCAAAAAATGACCCAAGAATTTTTCTTTTGCTCTTTCAGCTTGTTCCTTTTAATCGTAATCAAAGATGTTTTCTTGTCTCTCGTTTCTTTTCCGAACAAATCGAAGAACCTAATGGATCTTTAGAATGTCATTCTTATTCGTTTATTTACGGATGCTTTGTTGAGCTGGTTGGAAAGCGCCGTAGAATGTCACCACGGTTGCTCATAGATGTCGTATGAAAAGTTCTTAGTCTATAGATTGACCGCAGATTCTTACTTATGTCCGATTTGTTGTATACCAATATCTTGGTTTTTTCTACATGTAGCAGAGTCTTAAGAAGTTACTAAAAAAGTAGAGGCCGTCAAGAGACCTGTTCCGCCTAATCTGTCAACTCTAGAGGCTTTGGGTATACCATGAAAAGGCTTCTCTCATTTCTTCCTTTGTGACTCATAGCACCTAATAATATTCTCTTAGATCAAGTATGGTTAGCAAGTCAGACAGGTAGTTTCCTTTGCTCTTTACTTGATAACTTACAACAGGGAAAGAACCCCACTTGGGACATGCTCTTGGCTGCCATCCTATTTCGTCTTTCTCCCGGTATCATGAAGTAGTTACTTGTCTGTAGTTAGCTTTCGATCGGTCAACAATTAGGCAATACCCAGTGGATTGAAGAAGTCATGGAAATACCAGTTTGGAATATAAGCGGTTCGACTTGGTCGAGCTACTTCGTCACTGATTCTTTCTTTCGTTCATAAGGTCTTCCCGGTACGTCTGGCCGAAACAAAAGTAGTGGTGCTAGAGATCCTAAACCAACCACGCCACACTACTTCTTGTCTCAGTCGAGTTATTAAATGACATCGCGGCTTTTCCTGTCGCCCTAAGTAACGATGAGAAGAAATGCATTCTATGTGAGTAAAAGAAGACGCATCCGAAGAGGGTGAAACAGACGATGAAGCGCGAAAAGGGTGTCTAGAACAACTGAATCAAGAGGATTCCCTTAGATTATGGGGTTACTGATTCAAAGCTCTCATGAGGGGAGTAACTTAAGAGTTCTAATTCCCGTTCCTATTTTTAGTGTTCTTTACACTTCGTTAGCTAACTAAGTTGTTGATCCTCGCGTGAGGAGGGGACCTATGCGATCTCGTTCTTCTTTACAGGTTCCGTCGGATAAACAGAATGTCCGAGTAAGGCCGTGAGATGGGAGACTTCGAGAGGATCACCAGTCCTCTGCCACTATTTCCTTACGATTCTGTTAGTGAGTTCCGTCCCGCAAGAAGCCACCATAGGGGCTTTAATGCGACTCCTATGACTACTCAATCGATTAGCGGGAAGAGTTTTTATCCGGAAGGATAAAGTGCCCTAGAATATCCTGGAGTACTTGTCCTCATGGACCCATTAGCAGTGGGAAATCCATGGGCGTCGTACTGCATTTAACCCACTTGAATCGGGAAGAATATACTGTACGTTTCTCCGACGGCCGAGATGAAGTATATGCCTAATAGCATTTCTATCTATCAATTTATGGTCAAAACCCCCTGAGAGGTAAACTTTCAGAACACGACATTCTTACCCGTAAGGAATTGAACCATAAAAGGCTTCTCCGGCGGTAAGATTTTATATTCGAATACATATATTATGTATACGTTTTATATATATTCGAAAAAATATATTCTCTTTTATACTATATAGTATATCACCTATACGTATGGAATGCAATATATTACGCTTTGTCAACCGGAAGAAAGTGACTCGGGGCGTTGTCAACTTCGTTTCTGCGAGGAATGATAATGCATAAAACCCAATCTTCGATTCCCTTATGACACCCCATTACGTTTTCAAGGGCTTTAAACGGGCTTCTTTTGAGTTCCATTCTACTCGTGTAGACTTAATATGCTATTAATTTCATAGCTTTCATAGGGTTGCAACAAGCACCGATCTTTAGGGCGGCTTTCTATGAATAATTCCTCTGACTCGAACCTCCACGCTTTTTAGCACGAGATTTTGAGTCTCGCGTGTCTACCATTTCACCACCAAGGCATCTTGAAAGGGAATAGTATTCCATGAATATGATATCTATCCAGTGCGATGTATGGAATATATGACAAGGGTCGAGTGTTAGGGTATTTCTATTGATCAGTCATGTCAGAATGGACAATCAAACCGATTTCTCGATTCAATAGAAG